CCTTATTTTTTTTACCATAAAATTACATGATTTATCTTGCCAATCCATGTCTTGTTTTTTGCCATTTTTTTTATTTAACTTAGTGCATTTAGTTTAAAAACCCAAGTGATCCTTGACTATCTATATATACATCTGCTCATAGATTAGATCTGTATTATCTTTAATAATTTTAAATTTAAGAAGGAGGGTTTTCAATGCGAGATCTAAAAACATATCTTTCCGTAGCACCGGTACTAAGTACTCTATGGTTTGGGTCTTTAGCTGGTCTATTAATAGAAATCAATCGCTTTTTCCCCGATGCGTTAACATTTCCTTTTTTTTCATTCTAGTTATTAACACGGTAACGGGGTAATGAAGATTAGAGAAAGAAGCCATTTTCTGTGACTAATACCCCCTTATTTTTTTCCTTCGAGTCTGAACTCAGGTTGTGGTGAAGTTGAATCTACTTTTCTTCTTTAATTGCCCCTTTATTTTAAAATAAAAGGGCAATTAAAAGGGGGGGATACAAATAACAAGGTGGGTTTAGCATAAGAGTATTATACACGAGACTTTAAAAAAATACTGTGAGTAGAAATATAGTTAGAAAATTTTTGAGTTTAATTACATACTATCTATTTCTTAATTTATATACTCTTTATTATTACTCTATTGATTGCAATGAACTCGTTTTAATTGTATTTTGAGTTAGCAACATCTATACCTATATTTTTTATTTCCTTTCTTCTTCACTTCGGGTCGAAAAAAATTTGTTTGAATTTAAAATCCCAAAAATAAAAAGGAGGTTCATGGCTAAGGGGAAAGATGTCCGAGTAAAAGTTATTTTGGAATGTAATAGTTGTGTTCGAAAGAGTGTTAATAAAGAATCAAGGGGCGTTTCCAGATATATTACTCAAAAGAATCGACACAATACACCTAATCGGTTAGAATTTCGAAAATTCTGTCCCTATTGTTACAAACATACAATTCATGGAGAGATAAAGAAATAAAAAAGATCAAACCGAACGTCTGGCTATCCTCCTTTTAATTCAATGAAGGGGACAAAAATTTTTTCATTATATATATTATTTACTATTTTTTTTTTTATTTATATATAAGAATTAAAAAATAAATATAAAGATAAATAAACAAACCTAATCCTATTTCGACTGGACCTAAAAAAATTTTTAATACGAAGTAGGATTTTTGGTATAAGGCAGAAATTAAACAAACTATGGATAAATCCAAGCGACCCTTTATTAAATCTAAGCGATCTTTTCGTAGGCGTTTGCCCCCGATCCAACCGGGGGATCGAATTGATTATAGAAACATGAGTTTAATTAGTCGATTTATTAGTGAACAAGGAAAAATATTATCCAGGCGAGTAAATAGATTAACCTTGAAACAACAACGATTAATTACTATTGCTATAAAACAAGCTCGTATTTTATCGTTGTTACCTTTTCTTAATAATGAAAAACAATTTGAAAGAAATGAGTCGACTACTAGAACTAATAGTTTTAGAACCAAAAAGAAATAAAAAAAATGAAAATAATAAAATAATATGCTTTTTCTTTATTTAATTGATAAAAATGGAATTGAATCAAAAAAGGAATATGAACTCAAATATGGATTGCGGCTTTGTTATTGTTATAAATTATATAAAAACCCGATACTCCTGATTTTTTATCGTATCGTAACGTAAAAAAAATTGGAAAAATCTTTTAATTTTGAATGGATTTGTTGATTTTTATTTATTTATCGTATTTTATCAGACTAATTTATACTCTATACTCCCGGAGAATAAACTCCGGGGAATTTCATTTAAACATTTTCGGGGCATTCTTTCCAATCTTCTTTTTTTATGATTTCATTTGAAATCATATAAAGACAATTTATATTTAATATAGCTATTTGTGCAAGTACTTTACGATTAAGAAGCAACTGTCTCTTGGACAGATCATTTATAAATTTGCTATAATTATAGCATACCCCATTTTCGCGAATTACTGCGTTTATCCGAGTGATCCATAAACGCCGAAAATCTCTCTTTTGCCTACCTCTATCCCTATGAGCCGAAACTAAAGATCTTATTTTCTGCTGAGCAATGGTTCGAGTAAGTCTTGAATGAGCCCCTCGAAAGGTTGATGCAAACAAACGCATTTTTGTTCTACGTCTCCGAGCTATATATCCTCGTGTAACTCTAGTCATTGAATAAATGTAAATGAAACTTTGATGAATAACTAATTTATTTTTTTTCGTTGAGTTATTCTTTTCTACCCTCCTGGGCTATTAATAACAAAACGGATTGTTCCAATGTATAAAAAAAAAATCCCAATGGCTTTTGCTGCTATAACCTTCCCGACCACTTTTTTTCGACATTTCGTCTTGAAACAAGACAAAAAACTAAAAATTTTTATTAATGTATCAAAGAAAAGTCAATAAATTTATAATTCTATTTTAATCTAGATAAATAAAAAGGAATATAGTGGGTTCCTTCGTTTCTATGGTTCTTTCTTAAACGGTCAGGTCCTCTCTATACACCGGAGCTCCTTTACTTTAACTTCATTTCTATCTATTGATAACTTGTACAGTTCAAACTTTTTTTGGCTCTACCCATGAATTATCCAGTAATGGGTCTTTCACAATTAGATTCACCTATACAGTAACGGTATTTCATTTTGAAAGTTAGCTGGATAGCTGACCCTAATAGTCCGTTCTTACAAATAAAGGGAACATTCTTTTTTTTCTCTTAATAAAGGGATTCCCCGCTAAATGGATAACGTTAACGCTACCAATGGGAAATTTTTTTGGCTTTACACTAATATAAACCATAAATTTCATACACAATAGATGAAAAGATCTTTTTTTTTAGAGAGTCACTTGAATTTTTCCCTTTTATCCTATTCATCCGTATGGATCATTGATACTGGAAAAATTTTTTATTTTCATTTGCTTTTGTTCCAGGTCATAATCTGAACGAGTCACACATACACCCTAGTACATGTTCCTCGGCGCTGAGGACATCCCCGAAGAGCGGGGGATTTCGTGACATTTCTGATTGGCTGTCTTGTGTTTCTAATAAGTTGTTTAATAGTTGGCATGCTGTATTATATACATAATGAGCTGGTTTAGATTAATCCTAACCGAATGGATTTCTAGTTAATAGAATCTTAAGATTAAGATAAACCCAGTGATAAGATAAAATTAAAAACTAAAAAAAATATTTAACTATTTAGTCGACCCCTACAAGATCAACAATTCCATGAGCTTGGGCTTCTGCTGCTGACATAAAAACATCCCTTTCCATATCTTCGGATACAACCCATATGGGTTTGCCTGTTCTTTGTACATAAACCCTTGTGAGTGTTTCGCGCAATTTCAAAAGTTCTTCCGCTTCCAAGATAAATTCTCCCGTTTGAGCCTCGTAAAAAGAACTAGCAGGTTGATGAATCATTACCCTGATGGTATGTATACCTTAAAGGGAGTTCTTATATCTCGCGCGACGAGAAAAATAGAAAAATCTATTTTATTATTATTATATTATAGAATAGAATTGAATAGAATAGAATTGAACAACCGTACGTGCATTTTTTTCGCATTGCATACGGCTTTACAATGGAATTTACTTTTTCCGTTAAAGAAACAAAAAAAGGATCGATCTGATTCCGATCAGTAAATGATCCAATTACCACCCTTCTTTTCGGAGGAGTTTTAAAATACTACGGTGGCTCCGTTGCTTTATCTTTATTTCGTCTATAATTCAGCAATCCCAAAGTTTCTTTTTTATCCGAAAAAAAAATAAAAAAAAAAACAAGGAAAAAAGACTTTTTTGTACTCTTTCAAACTTTTTAAAAATTTTTTATGAAAAAGGTTTGTGACACTGAAACGGACTCCCAATAAAAAAATAGGGAATATTATTCATCTCATACTACCCCTTCGATACAGAATCTAATGAGAATAAAAAAGAGAAAATTTTTTCTCATATCGAATTCAAAGTGCCATGCTATTATTACTTCATTTTTAATATGGTGAAGGCATAGTATTCTTTTTTCTCTCAAATAAAAAACTCATTGGCGCCAAGCGTGAGGGAATGCTAAACGTTTGGTAATTTCTCCTCCGACCAGTATAAACGATCCCATTGAAGCAGCTAACCCCATACATATTGTATGTACATCTGGTCGCACAAATTGCATAGTATCATAAATAGCTACACCAGATATTACCCAGCCGCCAGGAGAATTAATAAACAAATACAAATCTTTGGTATCATCCTCGATACTGAGATATACCATAAGACCAATAAGTTGATTCGAGATCTCGCTATCAACCTCTTGGCCTAAAAAAAGCAATCTTTCTCGATAAAGTCGGTTGATTAGGATAAAATTTCATCCCTTAGAAACCGTACATGCACCTTTTTATGCATACGGTTCAAAAAAATTGTTAAAAAAATCAATGTGTAGATTCGATTCGTTTTTAATTTTGGTAGAGGTTTTTAAAATAAAAAAAAAAATTTTTATAATGAAAAATTAAAAAATTTAAAAAAACTCGACTAAAAAAAATATAATTTACTAAACTTATCGAACTTCCTTTTCATTGATGTATCAGTTCCTCGAGATCCAATCCTAATCACGATGTCATTTTCTTGTTCTTGAATGGGCCTTTTTAATTAATTCTTTTAGGTTTATGCTCTACTCCGGGTAAAGATCTCCCCGATTTCGATTTGCACATATAGGACAAATTTTTCCAATACCACATTTGTTTTTTTATCTTTTCTTTCATCAAATTAAATATTCAACATATTTTAAAAATTTTTTTTTCGAGTGATTAAGAAAAAAATACCGTTTGATTATTCTATAAATATTTTATATTTAAAATCAAAACAGTTAGTTCAAAGTTAACGTAAATAAAATGTATAATACAAGTAATAATCTTGAATATATTCCCAATTTCAATTGGGTTTTTGATAAACGGAGCCTGGATACTTCATTTTTTTGTCCAACCGAGCCAACCATAAATTATTCTAATTGATAATGTTAATCTGAATCCTCCTAAAACTCAAAACAGGATCGAATTGCCTTTCACGCTCCAAATTTATATTTATTATGATTCAATCAATCTTTCTTAGGCGAAAGGGAGGATATCTCAATCGGGAGAGAGAACGGGGAAATCCCATATGACCCAATATATCTCACAAGTCACACTATACGTCAACCCAAGATGCATCTTCCTCTCCAGGACTTCGAAAGGGAACTTTTGGAACACCAACAGGCATTAAATAAAATAAAAATTAAGTATTATGGTTCACTTTGATGTGGAAACGTAATAATAGAATTATTATCTTCATAATCTCAACCTTGATATCATATGTTATGTATAGATCATAAAAGTTTAGTTTAAAATGAAGACAGAATAGAATAAATAAGGGAAATTTCTTAGGAATATAACCTTCCAATAATCATCAAGTAACAAAGTATTTATGGATACAAGATGGTATCAACTTCCCATTGCGTATTGATACTTATCGGATATAGAATAGATTTGTTTCTCTTTGTTCCTACAAACATAATTGTTCTATTATTACCACCAAAATAGAACAAATATGAACCCTTGTTCCGAGATAATCCATTGAACAAAAGGGGTACATTGCATAATCACAGTCTTTTCTAATGCAATAAAGTTACATAGTGTCATTTTTCTTTTAGTAAAGGGGTATTTCCATGGGTTTGCCTTGGTATCGTGTTCATACTGTCGTATTGAATGATCCCGGCCGGTTGATTTCTGTCCATATAATGCATACAGCTCTGGTTGCCGGTTGGGCTGGTTCGATGGCTCTATATGAATTAGCCGTTTTTGATCCTTCTGATCCCGTTCTTGATCCAATGTGGAGACAGGGTATGTTCGTTATACCTTTCATGACTCGTTTAGGAATAACCAATTCATGGGGCGGTTGGAGTATTACAGGAGGGACTATAACGGATCCGGGTATTTGGAGTTATGAAGGTGTGGCCGGAGCACATATTGTGTTTTCTGGTTTGTGCTTTTTAGCAGCTATTTGGCATTGGGTGTATTGGGATCTAGAAATATTTTCTGATGAACGTACAGGAAAACCTTCTTTGGATTTGCCTAAGATTTTTGGAATTCATTTATTTCTTTCCGGAGTGGCTTGTTTTGGTTTTGGCGCATTTCATGTAACAGGCTTGTATGGTCCCGGAATCTGGGTATCCGACCCTTATGGACTAACTGGAAAAGTACAACCTATAAGTCCGGCATGGGGTGTCGAAGGTTTTGATCCTTTTGTTCCAGGAGGAATAGCCTCTCATCATATTGCAGCAGGGACATTAGGCATATTAGCAGGTTTATTCCATCTTAGTGTCCGTCCGCCTCAACGTCTATACAAAGGATTACGTATGGGCAATATTGAAACCGTTCTTTCTAGTAGTATTGCTGCTGTCTTTTTTGCAGCTTTTGTTGTTGCTGGAACTATGTGGTATGGTTCAGCAACTACTCCGATCGAATTATTTGGTCCCACTCGTTATCAATGGGATCAGGGATACTTTCAGCAAGAAATATACCGAAGAGTAAGTGCTGGGCTATCGGAAAATCAAAGTTTATCTGAAGCTTGGGCAAAAATTCCTGAGAAATTAGCTTTTTATGATTACATCGGTAATAATCCGGCAAAAGGGGGATTATTTAGAGCGGGTTCCATGGACAATGGCGATGGAATAGCTGTTGGATGGTTAGGACACCCCATTTTTAGAGATAAAGACGGACGTGAACTTTTTGTACGCCGTATGCCTACATTTTTTGAAACATTTCCGGTCGTTTTGATAGATGGGGACGGAATTGTTAGAGCTGACGTTCCTTTTCGAAGAGCGGAATCTAAGTATAGCGTTGAACAAGTAGGTGTAACTGTTGAGTTCTATGGTGGTGAACTCAACGGAGTCAGTTATAGCGATCCCGCTACTGTCAAAAAATATGCTAGGCGTGCTCAATTGGGTGAAATTTTCGAATTAGACCGCGCTACTTTGAAATCTGATGGTGTTTTTCGCAGTAGTCCAAGGGGTTGGTTTACTTTTGGACATGCTTCTTTTGCCTTACTCTTCTTCTTTGGACACATTTGGCATGGGGCTAGAACTTTGTTCAGAGATGTTTTTGCTGGTATTGACCCCGATTTGGATGCTCAGGTGGAATTTGGAGCATTCCAAAAACTTGGGGATCCCACTACAAGAAGACAAGGAGTCTAATAGAAGATTTTTCCTATATTTTAGGTGTGATTTGATAATTTTAGGTGTGATTTGATATAGGATACTAAAAAATCTTGATTGAAATCGCCGCCCTTTTTTTGTTTTGACTTTTTATCATTATCGAGAAAATAATCTCGAGTAAACAGGTATGGAAGCTATAATTGTAAACCACAATCAAATCTATGGAAGCATTGGTTTATACATTTTTATTAGTCTCGACTCTAGGAATCATTTTTTTCGCTATCTTTTTTCGGGAACCTCCTAAAGTTCCAACTAAAAAGGTGAAATAATTTGTCATTAGCTTAATTGAAGTAATGAGCCTTCTAATATCATTAATATCAGATAATATCATCTAATATCAGAAGGCTCATTACTTCAACTAGTCCCCGTGTTCCTCGAAAGGATCTCTTAATTGTTGAGAGGGTTGCCCAAAAGCGGTATATAAGGCATACCCAGTAAAACTTACAAGTAAACCAGATATAAAGATGGCGACTAGGGTTGCTGTTTCCATTATTATATAATTTAAAGACCCCAATGGATCTATGCTAAAATCATTTATTTACAATGGAATGGTATACAAAGTCAACAGATCTCAAAAAAAAAAATAGGATTTATGGCTACACAAACCATTGAGGGTAGTTCTAGATCTCGTCCAAAACCAACTACCGTAGGGGTTTTATTGAAACCGTTGAATTCGGAATATGGTAAAGTAGCTCCTGGATGGGGAACTACTCCTTTGATGGGAGTTGCAATGGCTTTATTTGCAATATTCCTATGTATTATTTTGGAAATTTATAACTCTTCCGTTTTATTGGATGGAATTTCAATGAATTAAATCCACTCAATAAAAAGTGCATTTTATTTTTAGGGCTACGCTTTGTATTTTTAACGCCCTTTTTTGGTAGTTCGATCGCGGAATTTCTTTCTTTCTGTATTTCCGGAATATGAGTGTGTGACTTGTTATAGTTGATCCTATTGATAGTACAGAGAAGGGGTCTGTCATCTTATCTTGATAGAGATGGTTCTCATTCGTCGGATATATTTTTTTGTATCTGAAACACGGAATATCTAAAATAGATATAGATGAAGAAATCTTTAAACTATGATTCATATTTTTTTAATATTCAGACCTCGCGATCGGATTCAATCAAATTTTTGCTTTTCAAAAAAATCGAAATATTTTTATTCTTTTTATTAAAAAAAATAAAGAATAAACAGACAATTTCTTTTTTTTTTTATACCTCTTCTATTGATTGAATAAGTGATGATCCAATGGTTCTTACTCAAGGAATCTTTGGGATTAGCTTTTAGGTTTTTCGGAGTCATCGTGGTTATAGTATGAATCTGGGGTTTCAATCAATTCATAGGGTCTTAACAAGAAAAATGCCTATCACTGATAAAAAAGCCACATAAAAATAAAAAACAAAGATAAAAAATAGGAAAAGAGAATATTCAAGAGGCCAGTAGTAACAATTAACAGAAAGATGGATGAGCCGACTTGATATATTAGCATTATCGCCCCAAAAACAAAAACTTTACTTTCAGATTTTTATTCCTTCACATCTTCCGAAAAGAAAAAATAAAGAGATTAAGAAGCTTTAACCTTTATTTGGGTGTGTTTGCTTGAGCTGTACGAGATAAAATTCTCATATACGGTTCTTAGAGGGGGGCTTTTAGCGCTTTACCTATCTCAATAAAGTCTATGATTGGTTCGAAGAACGCCTCGAGATTCAGGCGATTGCGGATGATATAACTAGTAAATATGTTCCTCCGCATGTAAACATTTTTTATTGTCTAGGAGGAATTACGCTTACTTGTTTTTTAGTACAAGTAGCTACGGGGTTTGCTATGACTTTTTACTATCGCCCAACAGTTACGGAGGCTTTCGCTTCTGTTCAATATATAATGACGGAAGCTAATTTTGGTTGGTTAATACGATCAGTTCATCGGTGGTCGGCAAGTATGATGGTTCTAATGATGATCCTGCATGTATTTCGTGTGTATCTTACCGGTGGCTTTAAAAAACCTCGCGAATTGACTTGGGTTACAGGCGTGGTTCTGGCTGTATTGACCGCATCTTTTGGTGTAACTGGTTATTCCTTACCTCGGGACCAAATTGGTTATTGGGCAGTCAAAATTGTAACAGGTGTACCTGACGCTATTCCTGTAGTAGGATCGCCTTTGGTAGAGTTATTGCGTGGAAGTGCTAGTGTGGGACAATCCACTTTGACCCGTTTTTATAGTTTACATACTTTTGTATTGCCTCTTCTTACTGCCGTATTTATGTTAATGCATTTTTTAATGATACGTAAACAAGGTATTTCTGGTCCTTTATAGAAAAAGGGGTATATCATAGATATTTTTAATTTATTATTTTTTTGGGGGGGATAAGAACAGTATTTCATTGCTACATGTATGGATTATTGAAAACAATAATCCATGTATTTGGACATTTTCCTTCAACTCTCTAATATTGTATTTAATTATTTAACATACACTAGTTGAAGGTAATTCTCCGAAAAAAATGGATTATGGGAGTGTGTGACTTGAACTATTGATTAGGCTGTGCAGGTATATGGCTCTTTACTGCCACATTGTAATTCAAAATCCAATGTGTCTTTTGTCCAACCACTGTATAAGTAAGTCCTATACAGAGGATAGGCTGGTTCGTGTGAAGAGAATTTATTCTATGATCAACCCTGAATCATGTCAGGCATGAACGGGCTCCGTAAGATCCAGTCGAATGTGTGATTTTGGGTAATATAATGAAAATTTTTTCTCTTTTTTCTTAATTAAAGTATATATAATAATAATATAACTAATAACTAAATTAAATGATTATTAATTATTTTTTATATTAACTATTATTTGAATAGTATTGAAATGCATCCATTTCCTCTGCATTGACCTGATCTATGATACTATCGGAGTGAAACAAGGGATCTAAAGAACAATTGAGGCTAGGCTATATTAGTAACAAGTAAACCCTTTATTTTAATTTTAAAATTTAAGATTTTATTATATAATCTTAAAAAATTTTGGAGATAAAAACCAACCACAAGGGATGAGACTACCCAGAAAGCATTTGATCATGATGTAAGCCTACTTGGGTCTTGAGCATTTATTTGTAAGAACGGAAATACTTCCCAAATAATAATTCATATGGCTAAGAAGAGATTTATTTTGGATTCGTTCGTTTGTTTTGATTTTTGCTCGAGCCGGATGATGAAAAATCAACATGTCCGGCTCTTTCGGGGGATGAATTGAATATCTATATATAATAAAATAATAATGATTCACCTATCCTAATAACAAAAAAACCGGACTTGAATGATCCCGTATTAAGGGCTAAATTGGCAAAAGGGATGGGTCATAATTATTATGGAGAGCCCGCATGGCCTAATGATCTTTTATATATTTTTCCCGTCGTAATTTTCGGTACTATTGCATGTAATGTAGGCTTAGCGGTTTTAGAACCATCAATGATTGGTGAGCCAGCGGATCCATTTGCAACCCCTTTGGAAATATTACCTGAATGGTATTTTTTTCCCGTATTTCAAATACTTCGTACAGTACCAAATAAGTTATTAGGCGTTCTTTTAATGGTTTCAGTACCTACGGGATTATTAACAGTTCCTTTTTTAGAGAATGTTAATAAATTCCAAAATCCATTTCGTCGTCCAGTAGCTACAACTGTCTTTTTGGTTGGTACCGCGGTGGCCCTTTGGTTAGGTATTGGAGCAACATTACCTATTGATAAATCTCTAACTTTAGGTCTTTTTTAAATTGATTCAATTGTGAAATAGCACAACATGTGTATCTAGGGAATAGTCGCTTCAAGGTGAATTTTCCCTAGATACATCTATCTATTCAATTAAATTCTTTATTTCTTCTGTAAAATTCAATTCATTCTTATTTTTTTTTTATTTGCATCTTTTATTTTTCGTTTTTATTAAATGTAAATCAATTCAAAAATGTTTTTCAAGAGTGTCCAATATTTTTTTTACGTCGTCTATGTCAAAATGTTCAATTTTAATAAGATCTTCTTGACTGTTATTCAAAAGGTCTGCTAATGTATGTATATTGGACTTTTTTAGGCAATTGTAGATCCTAGGTGGCAATTCTAACTGGTCAATAAAAATAGATTTTAATACTATTTTTTTTTTATGAGTTGAGTCAATCTATCGTGAAAGGTCAAAAGCGGTAAAGAAACTTTTTTTTGATTATCCGCTAAATGTAAATTTTCTTCTTCCTCATGTAGAAAAGGAATCAATAAATCAATTAAATTCCGGGAGGCTTCATAAAGTGCTTCTTTCGGAGTTAAACTGCCATTTGTCCATATTTCGAGAAAAAGTATTTCTTGTTTTTCATTCCCATTCCCATAAGAATGAATACTATGATTCACGTTTCGAACAGGCATGAATAGAGCATCTATAGGATAACTTCCGTCTTGAAAGTTATTGGGCGCTTTAATATGATATCCTCGATTTCGCTCGAGTTGTAATCCAATACACAAATCAATTGGTTCCGTCAAGCTAGCTATATGTTGTGTATTGTCAACTATTTCTACATACGGCGGCAAGATGATATCTTGAGCAGTTACGCATCTAGGGCCCCTAACACAAATGGATGCTTCACAAGTTCCATATAGATTACTTCTCAATATGATTTCTTTCAAATTCATTAAAATGTCATGGACTGATTCTTTAATACCTACGATGGTAGAGTATTCGTGTGGTATTTTCTCAGATTTTGCGCGTGTAATAAATGTTCCTTCCATTTCTCCAAGTAAAGCTCTTCGCATTGCAATGCCGATTGTGTCAGCTTGCCCTTTCAGAAGTGGAGAGAGAATAAAGCGCCCATAATAAAGACATTTACTATCTGTTCTTGATTCAACACACTTCCACTGCAGTGTCCGAGTCGATACTCTTATTTTCTCTCGAACCATAGGAATATTATAAATATCTTTGAATCGTTTATTTCTCTTGAAATTTCTTCAATGCTTTTTTTTACACACGTCTTTTTTTAGGAGGCCTACAGCCATTATGTGGCATAGGGGTTACGTCCCGCACGAAACTTAATAATATACCGCTTCGACGAATAGCTCGTAATGCTGCATCTCTTCCGAGACCGGGACCCTTTATCATGACTTCTGCTCGTTGCATGCCCTGTTCCACCACTGTACGAATAGCATTTCCTGCCGCGGTTTGAGCCGCAAATGGCGTCCCCCTTTTTGTACCTTTAAAGCCACAAGTACCCGCGGAAGCCCAGGAAACAACCCGACCCCGTACATCTGTAACAGTTACAATCGTATTGTTGAAACTTGCTTGAACATGGATAATGCCTTTTGGTATTTTACGTGCACTTTTACGTGAACTAATACGTCCATTTCTACGTGAACTAATTTTTGGTATAGGTTTTGCCATATTTTATCATTTCATAAATATGCGTCAGAGATATATGGATATATCCATTTCATGTCAAAACAAATGCGTCATTTTTTTTTACATTATATTACTCAAGACAGCACCTTTTAATACTTTAATTAAAGTATTATCCCTGTCGTTGTTTATGTTTTGGGTTAGAACAAATTACTATAATTCGTCCCCGTCTGCGGATCAGACGACACTTTTCACAAATTTTACGAACAGAAGCCCTTATTTTCATATTTGTCATTCCTTACTTTAAATTTTGAATCTAGTTCGTGGAAGAAAATAAGTTTCTTGATATTTGAAATCTTGAATTGTACTCTCGAAAGAAGGAGTGTTGAGGTTGAAAAACCACTTAATCGTGTGAATCCTTAGTGCAGAGTTGTTTAAATTTATCTATGACCTCTGGTTCAATCATAAAGGCTTATTTCAATTTTAACCCTACCAAGGGATAGGTTTTTCCATATAGAATTACGTCGTATCCTTTATGAAATGAAATAAAAAAATTTATAATTATAATCCGATCTTCATTATCTAAACGAATGCAGAACATACCGTTAGTGAGTGATTTTGTTCTTTCATTCCAGGCAAAACCTCCTTAACGTATCAACTAATAGAGCAGAGATATTAGATAACCTGTCTTTTGTCTTTTTTGTTCACAATTATAGGCAATTTTTGATTTAATTTAGATATTAGAGGGATTACCATATATAACATAAAATTTCTCCCCCAACTCCTTCTCGTCGAGCCTCCCGATCTGTCATTATACCGCGAGAGGTAGAAAGAATTACAATCCCTATTCCGCCTAAAATTCTAGGAATTCCTTGAGAGTTCGAATAGATTCGTAGACCAGGTCGACTGACTCTTTTTAAATATAAAGTATTTCGATATGGGCCTTTCCTATTTCTTCTATGTCGCAGAGTTAAAACCAAAAAGTATTTGTTTCCTTCTTGATGTTTTCTCACGTTTTCAATAAAGCCTTCTCGTAAAAGTATTTTAACAATGTTTTCGGTGATGTTAGTCGATGCTATTCGAACTGTTCCTTTTCTATTCATGTCAGCATTTCGTATTGAGGTTATTATATCAGCAATAGTGTCCCTACCCATAATGAACTAAAATCCGCGGTGTCTCCAAAATTTTATATAATCAACATGTTTTTTATTACTTTTTTCTTTTATTTTCTGTTATGAATTAAAAAATGAAAAATTTTTAAACGAAAGATATATACGTGATAGATAGTCTACTATCTCATTCAAATATTCTATTTCTTGTTCTTATAATACCTCAGGAGCTAATGAAACTATTTTAGTAAAGTTTTGTCTCAATTCCCGGGCAATTGCGCCAAAAACTCGAGTTCCTTTTGGATTTCCTTCTTGATCAATGATAACTGCAGCGTTGTCATCATATCTTATTATCATACCGTTGTCCCGTTTGAGTTCTTTACAGGTACGTACAATTACAGCTCTTATTACTTCTGATCTTTCTAAGGGCGAATTGGGTATTGCTTCTTTGATCACAGCAACAATAACATCGCCAATACGAGCATATCGACGATTGCTAGTTCCTATGATTCGAATACACATCAATTTTTTAGCTCCACTGTTGTCTGCTACAGTCAAATAGGTCTGAGGTTGAATCATATTTTTTTATCTGTTCTTTCAATGCAAAAATAACTGCAAAGGACTAAAAAGAAATATTGTTTGTCAAAAATAAGATCGATTTCCTTTGGTTCTACATTCCTATCCTGAAATAATAAATTGAGTTCGTATAGGCATTTTAGATGCCGCTATTGAGATAGCCCTTCGGGCTATATTTTCTGCTACCCCGCTTATTTCATAAAGTATTCGACCTGGTTTGACAACAGCTACCCAATATTCGGGAGATCCTTTCCCCGAACCCATACGGGTTTCCGCAGGCCTTAGCGTAACCGGTTTGTCTGGAAAAATACGTACCCATATTTTTCCCCCACGGCGCGCATTTCGTGTCATTGCTCGCCTCCCCGCTTCTATTTGTCTAGATGTGATCCAAGAGGGTTCGAGTGCCTGAAGAGCATATCTTCCAAAACTAATTTTATTTCCGCGATAAGATATCCCCTTCAGTCTTCCTCGATGTTGTTTGCGGAATCTGGTTCTTTTTGGGTTATAGTTGATGGTTATTTTAGTAATTCCATCTCTACTACAGAACTGGACATGAGATTTTCTTCTCATCCGGCTCCTCGCGAATGAAAAATTATAAATTAAGAAGAGATATAATTAAGATATACACGGAATAATCCACTGAATCAAGCGATTCTTAGGGATTAATTTTAGTCAATATTTTATATATATATATGATCTAAAATATATTTTCGCGGGCGAATATTTACTCTTTCAGTCTCTTTTTCAATTGTAGAGTTAGTTTATAATTTTTCAGAAAATATGATATGAATTGATTTATGGTTCGTTCCGCCATCCTTCCCACTGAATAATCAGGATTCATTTTCAATTTAATCTTATGTATTCATGGGTTCCGTCGTTCCCACCGCTTCTTGATTAATGCTTAGGACTGAATTCGACAACGGAGCTCTTACTGAAAGTAGTTCTTAAGCCAACCCTCCTAGTCTTTTTTGGCTTGAAGCTCATATGATTTTTATTATTTTTCTATGAAAAGATTCATCTCATAGAATTATTTGGGAATCTTTATTAATGCTTTATTACATTATTGTCGTTTATGAGATGTTTCAAAGACCTTACATAACATATTATATCGGAATTATATATCTTTTATATTTATATTCCTTTTTTCTTTCTCTCACCTTTCCATTTATCCGTATCCCTTTTTTCTTAAAATTCATCATATTTTTTTATGCTAAAAAAATTCAGTTGCTGCAATGATAAGATTAAAAAAGCATATCTTGACTGTTTCTTTGGATCCAGATAATGTGATGCGATGAGTTGGTTATTAGTTTTTATAGTTAATTCAGTATTAATTATTAGTTCATACTTCATATTACGGGTTCTTAGCTTATTTAGGCTTAATTATAGTAAAAACCAACGAGTCACACACTAAGCATAGCAATTTGATCAAAAAAGGATGAATTAAATTTTTATTTAACCTTGTGAAATTTTAAATTAGAACTAGTTTGATGTAAAAAAAGGAAAAAGTTGTTATTTTGTGTTCCATTCTTAAATCTTAAACCGAAAAAGAAAGACAAGTAAAGTCCTATTATTATTTTGCGTCTATAAATATCCAAATTTTGATACCTAATACCCCATAAATAGTTCGAACGGTATAGGCACAATAATCAATTTTCGCGCGAATAGTTTGTAGGGGAACTCTTCCCTCTCTTATCCATTCAATACGTGCAATTTCTTTTCCATCGATCCGGCCTGCTATTTGTATTTGAATTCCTTTTGTATCCGCTTGTTCGGTTAATTCGATAGCCTTTTTCATGGCTTTTCTAAATGATACCCTATTCTTTAATTGGCCAGCTATAAATTCAGCAAGAATATTAGGGTGTCCATAAGGTTTTGCAATTCGTGAAATAGCAATGTTGAGTTTTCGGCTCACACAATTTAATTCTTTTTGTAAATTTATTTTTAGGTCTTCGATTCCTCGTGGTCTATTTTCTATTAATAACTTTGGGAATCCCATATAGATTATTACCTGTATCAGATCGATTCTTTTTTGAATTTCTATGCGTGCAATTCCTTCGACACCCGACGATGCTCTTGTATTTTTTTGTACAAAATTTTTTATATAATCCCGTATTTTTTGATCTTCTTGTAGACCTTCAGAATAGTTTTTTGGTTGTGCAAACCAAAGGGAATAATGACTTTGGGTTGTACCAAGTCGGAAACCAAGTGGATTTATTTTTTGTCCCATATTACCCCATCATACTTACTTTAAAAAAAATCCAGGTATTCGACAAATGCTGGATTGAGCAAGACTTTGTGTTGATTAGTTTTAGATAAACTTCGTATACATTCTTCTATGTCTCCATAGTAGGTTATATCTTTTAATACAATAGTTATGTGACAAGTCGGTCTTTTTATCAGATAACTACGTCCTCGGGCTTGAGGTTTTAATTTTTTCATGGTAGTTCCTTTGTTAACTTCGGCTTTAAAAATGACTAAATCGGCTTTGTTGAAACCTTTATTGTGACTAGCATTTGATGCTGCAGAATAAATCAATTTAAAAATGGGATAACATGCACGATAGGGCATGAGTTCTAATATCATAAGTGTTTCTTCGTAGGAACGCCCGCGGATCTGGTCAATTACTCTTCTTGCTTTGTGAGCCGACATAGATATATATTGGCCTAAAGCATATACATCATCTTTTCTCTTTTTTCTTTTCATAAAGTTTACCTCCGATTAAAAAATAATAAGCATTTATTATATTATTATTTTATTTTTTATTAATTTTATTTAAAATTAGTTTATTAATAATTAATAAAATTAACGACGAGATTTATTATCGTTTTTTGCGTGTCCCTTAAAATTTAGAGTTGGTGCGAATTCTCCTAATTTATGACCTACCATACGATCCGTTATGTAAATAGGTAAGTGTTCCCTACCATTATGGATAGCGATTGTATGTCCAATCATGGTGGGTATAATGGTAGATGCCCGAGACCAAGTTACTATTATTTCTTTTTCCGCTTTTGTGTTAAGCTTATCAATTTTTCGTAATAAATGATTGGCTACAAAAGGATTTTTTTTTAGTGAACGTGTCACAGTTAATTACTCCTAAAATTTTTTTTATGTAAAGACGAAGAGACTAATTCTATTTACTACGTCGACGAATAATAAAATTATCACTATATTTATTCCTTTTTCTACTTCTTTTTCCAAGTGCAGGATAACC